ACTTGGCTACATCCGCCCCTTATCTAGCTAAAGGATTTTCTCTTTTTTCCATTCATCATTATTGTATTTATTCTGACCTCCATACTTAGATCGAGATATTGGACATAGAATGCCAATCTTTAAAATGTAAAAAAAAAAGGAGTAATCAGCTGTGACACGTTCACTAAAAAAAAATCCTTTTGTAGCTAATCATTTATCGGGAAAAATTGAAAAACTCAACATGAGGGAGGAGAAAGAAATAATAGTAACTTGGTCTCGGGCATCTACCATTATACCCACAATGATTGGCCATACAATCGCTATTCATAATGGAAAGGAAAATTTACCTATTTATATAAAAGATCGTATGGTAGGTCACAAATTGGGAGAATTCGCGCCTACTCTGACTTTCGCGAGACATGCAAGAAACGACAATAAATCTCGTCGTTAAATTTTTAAAATTTTAATAATATTTTTGAATATTAAATATTAATAGAAATATAATTAATATAAATAAAAAAAAGTAAAATAAAATATAAAAAAAAATACTAAAAAAGTACTTATCATTTATTAGTGGGGGATGACCTTATGATAAAGAACTGGAGTTCAGGTAGAGAAGAAAATAGAGAAATAAAAGTTTTAGCTCAACATATATGTATGTCTGTTTTAAAAGCGCAAAGAGTAATTGATCAGATTCGCGGACGTTCCTATGAGGAAACACTTATGATACTGGAACTCATGCCTTATCGAGCATCTTATCCAATTTTACAATTGGTTTATTCTGCAGCAGCAAACGCTAATCATAATATGGGTTTGAACGAAGCTGATTCATTCATTAGTAAAGCCGAAGTCAATAGGAGTGCTATTGTGAAAAAGTTAAGACCTCGGGCTCGGGGACGTAGTTATCCGATAAAAAAACCCACTTGTCATATAACAATTGTATTAAAGGAAAAATCTAAATCATTTTTAGATCAATCAATCTAAGATTTAGATTCATATTAAAAATATGAATGGAAAGAGAACATAATAGAAAAATATGGGACAAAAAATAAATCCACTTGGTTTCAGACTTGGTACAACCCAAAGTCATCGTTCCTTTTGGTTCGCACAAACAAAAAATTTTTCCGTGGGTTTACAGGAAGATGAAAAAATACGGAATTGTATCAAGAACTATGTACAAAAAAATAGGAGAATATCCTCAGGTTTCGAAGGAATCGCACGTATAGGAATTCAAAAAAGAATCGATTTGATCCAAGTCATAATCCATATTGGATTCCCAAATTTATTAATAGAGGGCCAAACACGAGGAATAGAAGAATTACAGATGAATGTACAAAAGGAACTACATTCTGTGAACCGTAGACTCAACATTGCTATCACAAGAATTGAAAAACCTTATGGACAACCAAATATTCTTGCAGAATATATAGCTTTACAGTTAAAAAATAGAGTTTCGTTTCGAAAGTCAATCAAAAAAGCTATTGAATTAACTGAACAAACAGATACAAAAGGAATTCAAGTACAAATCGCAGGGCGTATCGACGGAAAAGAAATTGCACGTGTCGAATGGATCAGAGAAGGTAGGGTTCCCCTACAAACAATTCGCGCTAAAATTGATCATTGTTCCTATACAATTCGAACTATTTATGGAGTATTAGGCATCAAAATTTGGATATTTGTAAACGAGTTTGGATATTTGTAAACGAGAAATAATAGACCTTCATTTGTCTTGCCATTCTGTCCAGTGATAGAACAAAAAATTACAAACTGTTTCATTCTTTTTCTGTTAAATTAAAGAAAAATGAACAATTCTAATTCTATAAGGTTGAATAAAAATTCGATTGACCATTTAGTATAATTGCTATGCTTAGTGTGTGACTCGTTAGTTTTTTCTTTAGAGTTTAGGGTTGAGATTCAAAAAAAAAAAAATAGACTAACCCCTACTATGAACTTAGTAACCATATAAATTAATAACCAACTTATTGCTTCGTATTGTCAAGATCCCAAGAAACAGTCACTATATGGGTGGATCGATCATATAGTTGTAGCAACTGAAATTTTTTCCATAAAAAAGAAATCTGATTATGGGTTGTGAAGCAAAAATAAAGGGATGTGGATAAATGGAAGGATGATAGAAAGAGAGAACAAAAATATCAATGATATATGATTCCAATATGTATGGTCTATGAATAACCTCATAAAAGGCAGTGTGATAAAGCATTAATACTGATATAATCAATACTGATATAAATATATAAATGAAATATAAATAAATAAAATATAAAAAAAGAAAAAAAAAATAATAAATAATAAAGAATAAAGAGCCTCGGGTTAATAAAAACTGAGGAGATTGACTCGGGAACGAATTTTGCCGGAAGCTCCATTGCAGAGTTCAGGCCTAACCATTAATGGAGAAGCTATGGGAACGACGAAACCTGTGACTGCATAGGATTCGTTTTCAATAGAATCCTAATAATTCATTGGGTGGGATGGCGGAACGAACCAAGAAAAAATGGATTTATTCTGAGAGGTGTCATGAATTGACCCTACGAATGAAAGAGTCAATATTCGCCCGCGAAACCTTTATTTATTGGATTACAATTTTTGGCGCGATTCGATAGAGGTAAAAATAAGGATTCATTATATTATACGTTATATTCTAAAAAAAGAAGCATTTTTTATATTTTCTATATCTAATAATATACACGTCCAGCTGTATATTTTGTATATACATCTTCCTTTGTAACAAATTAAATATGTAACAATTAAATATCAATAAATGCCATTCATTACTTATATATACTTATATTATTAACTCAACTTATATATACTTATATTATTAACTCATAATTACTTATATTATATTATTATTTATTATTATTATTTATTATAATAAATAATAATAAATATTATTATTATAATAATACATGTGTATCTGTAATATTATTGAATCGTTTCATTCGCGAGGAGCTGGATGAGAAGAAACTCTCATGTCCGGTTCTGCAATAGAGATGGAATTAAGAAACAACCATCAACTATAACCCCAAAAGAACCAGATTTCGTAAACAACATAGAGGAAGAATGAAGGGAATATCTTGTCGAGGCAATCATATTTGTTTCGGCGGATACGCTCTTCAGGCACTTGAACCCGCTTGGATCACAGCTAGACAGATAGAAGCGGGGCGGAGAGCAATGACACGATATGCACGTCGTGGTGGAAAAATATGGGTACGTATATTTCCCGACAAACCTGTTACAGTAAGACCTACCGAAACACGTATGGGTTCGGGAAAGGGATCCCCCGAATATTGGGTATCTGTTGTTAAACCGGGTCGAATACTTTATGAAATGGGCGGAGTATCAGAAACTGTAGCCAGAGCAGCTATTGAAATAGCTGCGTGCAAAATGCCTATACGAACTCAATTTGTTATTTCACGATAGGGATGTAGAACTAAACAAAAGGGATATTGAGGATGAAAAAGCAACCGCAGGTTTATTTTTTTCTGGACGGACAATATTTCTTTTTTTCCTTCATCCTTTGCATTGAAATAACAGATTCAAATAAAAAATATATGATTCAACCTCAGACCCTTTTGAATGTAGCGGATAACAGCGGAGCTCGAGAATTGATGTGTATTCGAATCATAGGAGCTGGTAATCACCGATATGCTCATATTGGTGACGTTATTGTTGCTGTAATCAAAGAAGCAGTGCCAAATATGCCTCTAGAAAGATCAGAAGTCATTAGAGCTGTAATTGTACGTACATGTAAAGAACTCAAACGTGACAACGGTATGATAATACGATATGATGACAATGCAGCGGTCGTCATTGATCAAGAAGGAAATCCAAAAGGAACTCGAGTTTTTGGTGCGATCGCTCGGGAATTGAGACAGTTGAATTTTACTAAAATAGTTTCATTAGCTCCCGAGGTATTATAAATACTAGTAGATGACACTATGATATAGTAGGCTATCTGAAATAGATCAAATTAATAGATTGTGTCTCACGCATATACTTTTTAAAATTTCATAATTCAAAAAAAAAAAAAAACAAAGAAAAAAGAAAAAAGGAAACATGTTGATTATATCAAAATTAGGAGGCACAAAAAATTATAGTCCGTTATGGGTAGGGACACTATTGCCGATATAATAACTTCTATAAGAAATGCTGACATGAATAAAAAAGGAACGGTTCGAATAGCATCTACTAATATCACCGAAAACATTGTTAAAATACTTCTACGAGAAGGTTTTATTGAAAATGTTCGGAAACATCAGGAAAATAACAAATATTTCTTGGTTTCAACCCTGCGACATAGAAAGACTAGGAAAGGAATATATAGAACCGTTTTAAAGTGTATCAGCCGACCCGGTTTACGAATTTATTCCAACTATCAACGAATTCCTAAGATTTTAGGTGGAATGGGAATTGTAATTCTTTCTACTTCTCGAGGTATAATGACAGATCGAGAAGCTCGACTAGAAAGAATTGGAGGAGAAATTTTGTGTTATATATGGTGATCCTCCTCCTCTGGTATCCTAATTTTATCTCTAACTTCCCATTTGTGAAATAGAGAGGAAAAGTGAGTTATATACCTCTTCCTTCATTAGTTGATACTTCAAGGGGGTTACCTGGAATGAAAGAACAAAAATTGATTCATGAAGGTTTAATTACTGAATCACTTCCCAACGGTATGTTCCGGGTCCGTTTAGATAATGAAGATCTAATTCTAGGTTATGCTTCAGGGAGGATCCGGCGCAGTTTTATACGGATACTACCAGGAGATAGAGTCAAAATTGAAGTAAGTCGTTATGATTCAACCAGAGGACGTATAATTTATAGACTTCGCAACAAAGATTCGAACGATTAGGTGATTTTTTAAACATTCCTTTCATGGGGACACAATTCGAAGTTCAAAAAAAAATATTCAAGAAACTTATTTTCCTCAAAAGAGTAGATTCAGAATTAAGGTAAGGAATAAGAAATATGAAAATAAGGACTTCTGTTCGTAAAATTTG